GCACATTTAGATGCGACTACCGTACTATCAAGAGGATTGGCCGCCAAAGGCATCTATCCAGCAGTAGATCCATTAGATTCAACGTCAACTATGCTCCAACCTCGGATTGTTGGTGAGGAACATTATGAAACTGCGCAAAGAGTTAAAGAAACTTTACAACGTTACAAAGAACTTCAAGACATTATAGCTATCCTTGGGTTGGACGAATTATCTGAAGAAGATCGCTTAACCGTAGCAAGAGCACGAAAAATTGAGCGTTTCCTATCACAACCTTTTTTCGTAGCAGAAGTATTTACGGGTTCCCCAGGGAAATATGTTGGTCTAGCTGAAACAATTAGAGGGTTTAAATTGATTCTTTCTGGAGAATTGGATGGTCTTCCTGAACAGGCCTTTTATTTGGTAGGTAACATTGATGAAGCTACTGCGAAAGCTGTGAACTTATAAATGGAGAGCAAATTCAAGAAATGACCTTAAATCTTTGTGTATTGACTCCGAATCGAATTGTTTGGGATTCAGAAGTCAAAGAAATAATTTTATCGACTAATAGTGGACAAATTGGCATATTACCCAATCATGCACCTATTGCCACATCTGTAGATATAGGTATTTTGAGAATACGACTTAATGACCAATGGTTAACGATGGCTCTCATGGGAGGTTTTGCAAGAATAGGGAATAATGAGATCACTATTTTAGTAAATGATGCGGAGAAGGGTAGTGACATTGATCCACAAGAAGCTCAACAAACTCTTGAAATGGCAGAAGCTAACTTGAGTAAAGCTGAAGGCAAGAGACAAACAATTGAGGGAAATCTAGCTCTCAGACGCGCTAGGACACGAGTAGAGGCTATCAATATGATGTCGTAACTAATCGGTGTGTCCGAATAAGCAAAATAAGTGTATAAACGGAAGTTCCGTTTATATACCTATTTTGCTTCTGTTGATTAAAATGAAAATTAAGAATCCAATCAAGTAGAATTGACTTTTCATGCAACTAAAGAATTTGAAATTTAAAAATTCAATAGAGCAATAGAATAGGATCAAAAATAAATAAAAGCGAATGAGTAGAAAAACTCATTATATTATTATAAGCTGCTATAAGCTGCTATAAGCTGCTATCTTATCTAATAAGATCTACCTACTATTGGATTTGAACCAATGACTCCTGCCGTATGAAAGCAATACTCTAACCACTGAGTTAAGTAGGTCATTTATCATCACAAAGAAAAAAAAGGGGATCTATCACATTGATAAATTATAAATTGCTTATTACTTATACGCAATACCAATCAAAGAGATATGATCTTATACCATGTGATATTCATCTTGACAAGAAATTATCTATATGATAGAATGTGTATTACAAACATAAGGGCTATAGCTCAGTTAGGTAGAGCACCTCGTTTACACGCGCGCCAATGTTTTTCAGAGGAGTCTATAGAGGAATTGATGTCTTACTCTATGCTTTTTGGGAATAAAAGAAGAGAACAACAGCCTGACAAAAGGTTTGGTCCTATTCAGGCGCCTATCTAATATAGAAATAGAACCAATCATTGATTTGAGATATTGATAAGGTGAATACTTATTCAATGCTAAGCCTAATGAGTATAAGGACCTCAAAAAGTCTCTTTTCGTTCTATCTTATGAACTTTAAGGTGTATAAAGTTTCATATTTGATTCAAGCATAGTGATAGAGACTCTATATAACTTAAGTTTATATAGGCAAAAAGCACACCTACGTCAGGATAACCCTTCTTTGAAACACTTTGGTAGTGCCCCTGTATTGAAACATAATGAATCAGAGCACGTGGAGCCATCTTTATTTTTTATATTAATAAAAAATATAAAATATGGTAGACTAATGATATTTATGTCGGTTAATGAAGGAGCCCAATGCAAAAAAATGCATGTTGGGTCTTTGAAAGAGTTCAAATCATATTGATAATATCAAGTTTGGGCTCTTTTACCGAGAAGGTCTACGGTTCGAGTCCGTATAGCCCTAATATAAAGAAGAACCTTCTAAAAAAAAATATAAGTAAAAAGAATCTTCTTGAAACAAGACATATACCACAAGAACCAAACGAAACTAAATGATTCGATGAAAATAAAAGGGTTTTTTATAAAGAGTTATGGCTAACTTGACAATTAATTCCAATTCGGATTGACTAATTCGATATATTTTCTACATTAATGGGAGTACATTTATGTTTTTGCTTTATGAATATGATATTTTCTGGGCGTTTCTGATAATATCAAGTTGTATTCCTATTTTTGCATTTTTAATTTCCGGAGTTTTAGCCCCGATTAGCAAAGGACCAGAAAAACTTTCTAGTTATGAATCGGGAATAGAACCAATGGGGGATGCTTGGTTACAATTTCGAATCTGTTATTATATGTTTGGTTTAGTTTTTGTTGTTTTTGATGTTGAAACGGTTTTTCTTTATCCATGGGCTATGAGTTTCGATGTATTAGGGGTCTCCATTTTTATAGAAGCTTTAATT